CGAAACATATAAAATGCCGTTAATCCTGCCGTGGCCCAAGCTATTATTGCGAAAATAGGCGAATATAACCAACTATCATTAAGAATTTCATCTTTAGACCAAAAACAAGCAAGAGGGGGAATACCACAAAGTGAAAGTGTACCTAACAAAAAAGATGTTTTGGTAATGGGAGTATATTTTGTTAACCCACCCATAAGAACCATATTTTGACTTTTATCCGGAGAATATCCAACAACAGTTTCCATTGAATGAATAACAGATCCAGACCCTAAAAATAATAATGCTTTTGAATAAGCATGAGTTATCAAATGAAATAAAGCACTTCGATAAGACCCCATTCCTAGAGCTAACATCATATAACCCAATTGAGACATTGTCGAATAGGCTAAACCCTTCTTAATGTCTTTTTGAGCAAGAGCTAAAGTAGCTCCTAATAATACTGTTACTATACCTATCAACGAGATAAAATTCATTATATAGGGTATAACTATAAAAAGAGGAAGAAGACGAGCTACAAGAAAAATACCCGCTGCCACCATAGTAGCAGCGTGTATAAGAGCTGAAATGGGAGTGGGTCCTTCCATAGCATCGGCTAACCATACATGAAGAGGAAATTGTGCAGATTTAGCAACTGCACCAGCAAATAATAGAGCAGCACACAATGTAACAAAGGGAGAATTTACTTCATTATTTAAAATCAAGTTATTGAATATTTTGAATAAATCCCTAAATTCAAAACTACCGGTTATCCAATAAAAACCCAAAATTCCTAATAATAAACCAAAATCTCCTACGCGATTTGTTACAAATGCCTTTTGGCAAGCATTTGCGGCAAGAGGTCTTGTGAACCAAAAACCTATTAATAGATAGGAACACACCCCAACCAATTCCCAAAAAATATAAATTTGTATCAAATTGGAACTAGTAACTAATCCCAACATTGAAGTACTGAAAAAACTCATATAAGCAAAAAATCTCAAGTAGCCTTGATCGTGAACCATATAATTATCACTATAAATAAGAACCAAAATTCCAACAGTAGTGATTAACATTGACATAATAGAAGTAAGTGGATCGATCAAGTAGCCTAATTCTAAAGAAAAATCATTATTGATAGTCCAAGACCAGACATATTGATAGATAAAATTGCTATTTATTTGCTGAATAGCCAAATTAGTTGAAAAAAGCATGACTATACTTAACAATAAAATACTCGGAAAAGCCCACATACGACGAAGATTTTTCGTTGCTGTCGGAAAAAGAAGAAGTCCTACTCCTATTAACATGGGAACTGGAAGTGGAACAAAAGGTATGATCCACGCATATTGATATGTCTGTTCCATAAAAAAGTTTTTTATTAATAATTCTTTATTCCTATTAATGGTTTCCGATTTGCCGGATTTTATCTCTTTTGAAAAGAGTCAATAAAAAAATCAAGATATGCACGAACATAAATAGAATTTTTTGAATTTGTATTTCTTTTTATGTATTCTTTCTGCTAAATACTTCAAATATTCAAATCAAGAAGTTACAGTTGGTCAAATCATAGGAAAAAAACTTTAAAGTCTCTTTTGAATTTTAAAATCGCGAATAAAGGATCAAATTAAGTCTTTTTCTGAGTTTGACAAACAATTTAATAAAGTTTTTAGTAAACATACTAAAAACAGGGAGTTTTACCCTTCCCGAGATTTTGAGGTATTGTATATTCCCTCTAAATGCAATATGACAGTAAAGAGAAGGAAAAACTAGTTCGTATGCATTTTGTATATATTAAGTTCAATGAATTCCCTTTTCTATTGCATAGGGATCTATAAATTCGAAAAATATCGATTTGAATGGGAAAAAATTTTAAAGAAACCTATCACTAAAACAATAAAAATGAAATTTTTTTGACATATATTTTAAGGGATGAAAAAATATATTCTTGATTTTGACTACTATATTTGTGTAATTTTACCATACCTTTGACCTATCTTTTATTTATTTTGAAAGAATATTCTCTAAAAAATATAATGAAAATGAATTAGCAAAGGGCTGCTTTTTTTTGTAAACACTAAATGTCTTTCACATCCAGCTATACCAACGAGTAATTTCTCAATTTAAAATTGAAATGGCAGTTCCAAAAAAACGTACTTCTGCATCAAAAAAGCGTATTCGTAAAAATTGTTGGAAAAAGAAGGGGTATTGGGCAGCGTTAAAAGCCTTTTCTTTGGGAAAATCTCTTTCTACTGGGAATTCAAAAAGTTTTTTTGTACAACAAACAAATAAAAAATAAGTAATAAAGCCTAAAACGTTGGAATCAACCTGAGTCAAAAAAAGACTCAGCTCATTTCCAAAATTCCCGATTTCCATTCTTAGAATATGTAGAACAAGAATTTATCTCTTTACCTTACCCAAACCTAATTGAAAAATGTAAAAAAAAAATTTTTTACATAGAATTTATTTGACTGATTTTTTCATTACCAAGGTGGGGAGTCTTTTTTCCCCATCAATCTATTTT